TATATGAAATCAAATTGTAAAATGAAAAAAAAAATAGAGTTCAAAATTGATCATATTTATATAATATAAATATATAAAATTTGAATAAATAAAATGAGTCTCACAAAATTGATTGATTAAGTCTATTATGAGATCCATATATATTTTCATATAAGATTCTTTGAATTGAATCATTCGCGAGGAGCCGGATGAGAAGAAACTCTCATGTCCGGTTCTGTAGTAGAGATGGAATGTGGAAAAAACCATCAACTATAACCCCAAAAGAACCAGATTCCGTAAACAACATAGAGGAAGAATGAAGGGAACATCCTATCGAGGTAATCATATTTGTTTCGGTAGATATGCTCTTCAGGCACTTGAACCTGCTTGGATCACATCTAGACAAATAGAAGCTGGACGACGAGCAATGACACGAAATGCACGTCGTGGTGGAAAAATATGGGTACGTATATTTCCAGACAAACCAGTTACAGTAAGACCTGCAGAAACACGTATGGGTTCGGGCAAAGGATCCCCCGAATATTGGGTAGCTGTTGTAAAACCAGGTCGAATACTTTATGAAATAAGCGGAGTAACAGAAAATATAGCCAGAAAGGCTATCTCAATAGCGGCATCAAAAATGCCTATACGAACTCAATTCATTATTTCAGAATAGGAATATAAAATCAAAGGAAATTTATTTTTAGGATAAAAAAACAACCGCAGATGTTTTTGGTTTTGGACAAACAATATTTCTTTTTTTCGCCCTTTGCATTAAAAGATAAAAAATGATATGATTCAACCTCAGACCCATTTGAATGTAGCAGACAACAGCGGGGCTAGAGAATTGATGTGTATTCGAATCATAGGAACTAGCAATCGTCGATATGCTCATATTGGTGACGTTATTGTTGCTGTGATAAAAGAAGCAATTCCAAATATGCCCTTAGAAAGATCAGAAGTGATCAGAGCTGTAATTGTACGTACCCGTAAAGAACTCAAACGGGATAATGGTATGATAATACGATATGATGACAATGCTGCAGTTATCATTGATAACGAAGGAAATCCAAAAGGAACTCGAGTTTTTGGCGCCATCGCTCGAGAGTTGAGACAGTTAAATTTTACTAAAATAGTTTCATTAGCCCCAGAAGTATTATAAAAAAACAACTATACTACTATACTATAGTATAGTTAGAATAGGATATTTGAATAAAAAGAAAATCAATTCAATTTCCTTTAGTAGATTATGTATCACGTATATCCCTTTAATTTTTAGTAATAATTAAATTCAAATAAATAATAAACTAATAAAAGCATGTTGATTATATAAAAGCATAACTAATTGGAATTCATCATGGGTAGGGACACTATTGCTGATATAATAACCTCTATACGAAATGCTGACATGAATAGAAAAGGAACAGTTCGAATAGCATATACTAACATGACCGAAAATATTGTTAAAATACTTTTACGAGAAGGTTTTATCGAAAACGCAAGAAAACATCAGGAAAAACACAACTATTTTTTTGTTTTAACTCTGCGACATAGAAGAAATCGTAAAGGACCTTGTAGAAATCTTTTAAATTTAAAAAGAGTAAGTCGGCCTGGTCTCCGAATCTATTCTAATTATCAACGAATTCCTCGAATTTTAGGCGGAATGGGAATTGTAATTCTGTCTACTTCTCGAGGTATAATGACAGACCGAGAGGCTCGATTAGAAGGAATTGGCGGAGAAATTTTATGTTATATATGGTAATCCTTCTAATATTAATATCCGAATTGGATCCAAAACTTCTTAGTTGTGAAAAAAAGAAAAAGAATGGCTTGTCGAATAGCGCTACTCCTCCATTAGTTAATACTTTAAGGGGGTTTTACCTGGAATGAAAGAACAAAAATGGATTCATGAAGGTTTGATTACTGAATCACTTCCTAATGGTATGTTCCGGGTTCGTTTAGATAATGACGATCTGATTCTAGGTTATGTTTCAGGAAGGATACGACGTAGTTTTATACGGATCCTCCCGGGGGATCGAGTTAAAATTGAAGTAAGCCGTTATGATTCAACTAGAGGACGGATAATTTATAGACTTCGCAACAAGGATTCAACTGATTAAACGATTTTTAAACTTCAGCATTCCGGAATCCAATTCGAGGTTCCAAATTTAAAGACACTTAATTTCTTCCAATAAATAGATTCGGAATTAGAATAAGGAATGACAGATATGAAAATAAGAGCCTCTGTTCGTAAAATTTGTGAAAAATGTCGGCTGATCCGCAGAAGGGGACGAATTATAGTAATTTGTTCCAACCCGAAACATAAACAACGACAAGGATAATCCTCCTACTCAAAGTAAAAGAGCGAAAAGAATCAATTGACAAATAACAAAATGAAAGGATTTGTTTTGACATGAAATGGATATATCCATAGATCTCTGACTCATATTTATGAGATGATAAAATATGGCAAAACCTATACCAAGAATTGGTTCACGTAGTAATAGACGTATTAGTTTAC